CGGGAAGGGCTCGGGCAGCGGCAGCGGGATTTGAAAAAGGAATTGATCGTGATTTTGAACCTGTTCTTTCCATGACTCCTCTTAACTAAAGTAGTAGGTAAAACAGGAAAGTAAAACTCGGTTCATATTTAAAAGTCTTCTTTGTTTCTTTCAATTCAATCTAAATTTTTCTGGCTCGGCTATACTATCCAGCCGAGCCATTCTCCTTTATTTATCATGCTAAGAAGTAAAAAAAGCCAATAAAGATAAAAATATATTCATCCAACAAAAGGAGAGAGAGGGATTCGAACCCTCGATAGTTATTTTTATGAACTATACCGGTTTTCAAGACCGGAGCCATCAACCGCTCGGCCATCTCTCCGAAAGATAATTTCTATTTTATTTTTTTTTCGCCAAATAGAACATAGCCCTATGAGTTAATACGATCACTATGTGGAGAAAGATATAGGGTGTGACTTTCTTTAATAGGTCTATAAATCTGGCTATATAAATAAATGAGATACGCGATCCAGTATACCCATTTGTGAAGTCAAAAAGAACCTTTAACTTCATGTCCGAATAGAATAAAAGTGGTAAAAATAAATTGGAACTAAGTCATCTCGAATCAACGGATTCATGATAAAATCCCTTTATCTATTAAAATTTTTTAGTGGGTAAGAGGATTAAATGGTGTATATTCTTTTGTTAATAGCTTGGAGGATTAAAAACATGACTATTGCTTTCCAATTGGCTGTTTTTGCATTAATTATTACTTCATCAATCTTACTGATTAGTGTACCCGTTGTATTTGCGTCTCCTGATGGTTGGTCGAGTAACAAAAATGTTGTTTTTTCTGGTACATCTTTATGGATTGGATTAGTCTTCTTGGTGGGTATCCTTAATTCTCTTATCTCTTGAATTCATTCGTTGCAGATCCAAAAATGAGATGACCCCCTCCCATTCCATGAATTACACATTCAAATTCAATATAAGTCCATAAAATGCAAATAAAGCAAAATTTAGAGGGGGGGTCGAACTTCTGGAACTTGAATTAAATATGAATAAAAGATTAATAAATAGTTACTAAATATGAAATAGTAATAAAAAAAATAAATAAAAAAACGAATAAAAAATTGAGATCTGATATCAATATAGAATATAATATTTTATGGAAATAGAAGAATCATATATTCTTGAACTTGAATATGGAATTCAATATTAAATATAAATATATAGAATAAATATAATATTAATATATAATATTAATATATATATTTATATATATTAATAGAATTGTTAATTGAATTTATTTGGTGGTAGAATTTTATGAAATGACCCCAAACCAAAGAGTGTATCTCGTCTAGCTTTGAACAAATATTATCCATAAATTTATTATCAAGAAGGGCAAAAAATGCGGATATAGTCGAATGGTAAAATTTCTCCTTGCCAAGGAGAAGACGCGGGTTCGATTCCCGCTATCCGCCCAAATATAAATGGATTCAAAAAGATAAAAGATTCGGTATAGTTGACCGGGAAATATAGTAATTTTTTCCTCGCGTCCCAAAAGACACGTATTAATTAATGACTAGTTAGTAGAATCAAACTTACATTTCTTGAAAAAAAAAAATGTTGCGGAGACAGGATTTGAACCCGTGACCTCAAGGTTATGAGCCTTGCGAGCTACCAAACTGCTCTACCCCGCGCTGAAACAAAAAAACTTGGACTAAACTCTAATAAACAAAGAAGAATTGAAGGAGCCCCTATTCCATATCTGTACAAATAGAATAGCCTATTTAGACAGAATGGTAAAGGGGCCTCATCGATCATATAAAAAAATAGAAAAATTAAGGGATACTTAAATCCTTACCAGCTTGATCTTGTTGCCCCTGGCAACAAACAAGCCTGAACCATTTCCCGAAGGATGTGTCCAGATAGTCCAAAGTCTCGATAGTTAGCTCTCGGTCTTCCGGTCGAAAAGCAACGTCGATGAAGACGTGTAGGTGCACTATTACGCGGTGGGGATTGTAATTTTCCATGAATTTTCCATTTCTCACTTAGCGACGGAATCTTACTTATTTCCTTTTTTGAGGATCGACGAATCAAATGATATTTTTTTTCCAATTTTTGCCTCTTCTTCTCCCTATAAATCAAACTTTTCTTTGCCATAATGCTTCAGTTCCTCTTATTATCAATGATAATGATACAAATCGGATCCTAGATGTAGAAATAAATATAAGAGTGCATACCTATATTTTTTTTATTAAAAAAAATATATGATTGCGGATAGAATACATAAATAATTAACCGAATTTGCCCGATGTGGAGGCAATCAAGAAAGCCGCATAAGTGAATATATAACCTACAGAAAAGTGAGCTAATCCAACCAATCTTGCTTGCACGATTGAAAGAGCTACTGGTTTATCTTTCCAGCGAATCAAATTTGCCAAAGGTGTGCGTTCATGAGCCCATGCTAAAGTTTCAATCAATTCCTGCCAATAACCACGCCAGGAAATTAAGAACA